ATCCTTCTTGGATGAAACCACAGCGAAAAATGCCATTGCCAAAAAGTTATAAGGTAACATTTCCATTTATTCATAAAAAGAGACGTCCCTTTTGAAGCCAAAATATATTTTCGTTGATACCTAACATAATGCATGCAAGATTCCTTGACCAACCGTGGGTTCGTCTGAAAATTGCTAACCTTAACAAACACGTTCACAAGACGTTCTATTTTTAGATAGAAATAGATTCGTTCAAGAAGAACTTCACAAGATGTTGATCGTAAATGAGAAGATTGGTTACGTAGAAAGACGAAAATGGATTCGTATTCACATACATAAGAATTATATAAGAATAAGAGTAATCTGCTATTTTTTTTTGAAAAAGAGGAACTGACTTTCTTTCGAGTAATAAAACTATTCCAATTACAATGCTCGTTGAGAAAGAATCGTAATAAATGCAAAGAATAGGCATCTTTTACCCAATAGCGAAGAGTTTGAACCAAGATTTCCACATGGACAGGATGAGGGATGAATATATCTAAGACAAAATTGAAATGTGAAAAATTGTCCTCTAAAAAGGGAAATATTGAATGAATCGATCGTAAATTTTGAGATTTTACTACCTTTTTCTTTTTCCCTTCTAGAGATAATCGTAGAGAAAATGGAATTTCCACAATAAATCCCAACCTCTCTGATATGATTTGAGAATACAAATTATTTTTTTGTCCCAAAAAGTAATTTTTATTAGAATCATTAGGAGAAAAAATAAAATAATTCTGTTGATACATTCGAGTAATTAACCGTTTCACAATCAGTAAACTGTATTTATTGTCATAACCCGGATTTGCCGAAAAGATCGATCTATTGAAACCGTGATCGTGAGCAAATGCATAAATATACTCCTGAAAGAGAAGTGGATATAGGAAGTCATGTTGTTGAAATCTCTCTAGCTGTAAATATCTTTTGATTTCCTCCATTTGAATTTCAATTTGAGCAAAAGGGTAGAAAATTTTGAGGGTTATCAAATAAGACATAGTGCAATACAGTCAAAACAGGGTATTCTAGTAAGAATAGATACCCGGAGACAAGTAAACTTATCAATAGATTCTCTACCCTCTCTTTTTTTTACATTTCATTTAATTCGTCTATGTTATAGGATAAAAAGATGGTTAGAAATCCTTTATCTTTTAAAGCTAATCGCTCTTTTGATTTCGGAAAAAACTTTCTTTATCAATATACTTCTTCTTTTACACACACCTCGATTCCATAATAAGAATATAAATCGTTAGGATTCATTAAAAAAATATATAATCCCCTCATGGGGAGAAGTCCTTCCCGTATCAGGTACTAATCTATTTTTAACGTCTAATTAGATCGGGAACTTATTCAAAGTTAGAACAGAAGCTGGTTCCTTTTTCTTTCTGATAATTAATTGAAGCCATAGGGCCCTATCCATTTATTCATTCGACCTAACTCGTTCCGTTCCAAGAATTCGAACAAGGTTTTGTACCGATCCGATAAGAATGAAATATCCTCAGAACTCTCCATTGATACGACATGCTTTTTTTTCCGTCTATTCCCTTTCAGGATCAGTCGGGGTCTTCCAAACTTTACCAATGGTATGGACGAATTCCTCACTTCATCCAAATGTGTAAAAGATTCTAGCCGCACTTAAAAGCCGAGTACTCTACCGTTGAGTTAGCAACCCGAATAAAATATAGATTAAACATAATCTCAACAAAGGGTATATAGGTACATCAATGAAATTAAATTTCAATAATAAAGAAAAGAGATTATACGGGCTAATCAAATAATTGAGCTAACAAATCTAAAAAAAAATATTTTATAATGGATTCGAAACAAAAAAATGAATTGATTAGATCAACATACAAGAAATTCTCAGATAAAAAAAAGAATTCTCAAATGAGTTAGTTTAAAGTAAAAAAACCTATGGACAGAACCAAATGGACCCACTTCACTTATCACGATGAATTATATTTGTTCGATACACTGTTGTCAATATTCTCAATTTTTAGAAAAGAATATAGTGGAAAAAAAACAAAAGAGATTGCTATTAAAATCTTTTTTGAAATTCAAATAACTTCAATGCAATAATATTCAAAATTGTCTTTGATTGGCACTACATACCTAATCTACAGATATACAAAAAAGTAGAAATGGAATAATAAATAAGGAAGAATTGAAAAAAAAAATACGTATTTTTTAGTACATACCGTATTTCATCAATCTAAGTGGAATAAGTAGGCTTGATTCCTTATTGGTTAGTCGAGTTGTAATGAAAATTGAACAATTGAAGGAGATGCCTGAATTTTTTAATCAATAAACTAACGTTTTATCGTTCTAGACCATCACCATCGGATCGGATTCGATGGAAGGAATGAAAACTAGATACGAATCGAGCAGGAGGGGGGGTAAAAAAAATTAGTAAATAAAAATTATACAAAGTTATATATAAGTCGCTACCCCCCCTTGGTATTTCTTTAAATTTAATTTAATTTCGTTTAATTAGACGGAAGTTCTTTAAAAACTTCCGCTTTCTTTAAAAGATTCTGAACAGTTCCTGTAGGTTGAGCGCCCCTTTCAAGGAAGTATAGAATAGCAGGAACATTTAAATAAGTTTGATTATTCATTGGATCATAAAACCCAACTTTTCTAAGATCTTTTCCATCTCTTCGGGATCGAACATCAATTGCAACGATTCGATAGACGGCTCATTGGGATAGATGTAGATGAACAATACCCCCCCTAGAACCGTATAGGAAGTTTTCTCCTCGTACGGCTCGAGAAAAAATGATTTGATTCGAAGTTTTGTCTATGTATGGAATTCTATTCTAATAAATTAAATGACAAATGAACCTAGAAAATCAATTAGACTTTAATTTCAGTCGTCTTTTGTCCTTCCTGAAAATTGAAAAGAAACCATTCGTACTCATAACTCAAGTTGAATAACTCTCAAATAGCTCAAAAGGAAATTCTTCTCTTTAGTCAATTTCATTTATTGAGTGGTCTTTACCCTCTTTTTTGTCTCGTTTAAAATTATATTTGTATGATCCAGTTATTGAGATTATCGAGACAATTAAAATGGGTTTACTTGTTCTTGGATCCTTTAATCTTTATTTTAAATCATTGGGTTTAGGCATTACTTCGGCGCTTCTTAATACTTTCAAAATGGCAGCAACATACCCTTTGATTTGAACTTTGATTTATTTCTATCAAAGAATCCGATGGACAGTTGATTCCCGCGTAATACACTTTGAATCGAAAAAGTTTTATCAATTCAAAAACAAAACTTGTTGAAATTGGATTGGATCCTTTTTTATTTCTATATATATTATTATATATAGAGGATCCGTTTACGAAGTTGTTCCAATTGATTGATTGGCATTAACCCTAGATCCTTGCCCCCCAGAAATTAATAAATCCTTTCGACTTTTCGACTCGAACTCCATCGTAGACTATTTACAACCCAACAAAAAAACGAAGGATTCGGGTGTAACAGAACAAACGATGTCGAGACAAGAGCACCTTCATTCCTCGATAAATCGAAAATAAAATGGTGGGTATAAAAAAAATCCACAACGGACCATATCCTTCAAGTCACACGTTGCTTTCTACCACATCGTTTCAAACGAAGTTTTACCATCACATTCCTCTAATTTGGAACCAGTATGGAATTGATTCAATTATGGAATCATGAATAGTCATTGGTTCAGTTGTACATAGACATCGTAATCTATACTTTTTATTTTTTTATTTCAAAATATGAATATGATATGTGTATGTGGAACGATTTTTATGAAAAAGTCTTAGCAAAACAAGATCTTTAACATCCATAAATATATTTTCACATACATAAAAAGTATCTATATAATAGAAAATAATAGTAGAAAGAAGATATAATTATAACTATATATAAACGAATAACTTATTGACCCTGCATCTTCAAGTGACTAAATAGGATAGATTAACCTATTTCCTACTTTTTCAGTACCAAAGATTCAACTGACAAGGAATTATTTATTAATAAAGTATTTATTAATAAAAATATCTCTAATTGAAAAAGTTTCCTATTTAGAAATACTATCTTCTTTGAATAAAATTCGCCAATAAGCAGCACGTTTAATCCGATAAGTCTTTCCTTGACTCATCACTGATTTTAATATAGATAAATAGATCGATCAAAGATAAAGAAGAAATAATCCAATTTTTTTTTCCAAAGTGGATCAAAAAATGAAATGATATAAGTAAAGATTTGAATCTTTATTCTTTTCATATGATTACGAAAATAATAATATAAAAATTATTCGCATTGAAATAGAACGATACATATATACCATATAAGCTGAATAGTTCCTTATTTGATATGTTTATATGTATTTTGTTTAACATAGGGATGGGGTTGAGTAAGATTTCAATAATCAAATCTTGTCATAAAGTGAATAAAAGGAATGGGATAAATCATCCCTGCCTCAATCGTTCCATAGATTTACAAGTTTTCATTAGAATCAACCACGAAATACCGAAAAAAATAACATAAAAAAATATGTTATAAAAATATATTATGGAACTTGATCATTTATTAATGAGATTCGAACAGATATTTACATTAATACTGAAATACTGATTTACTCCTGATCACTCCATTATCTATAGCAATAATAGGAATAATATAGGAATAGCATAAAAGTCCTCTGGGACGGAAGGATTCGAACCTCCGAATAGCGGGACCAAAACCCGTTGCCTTACCACTTGGCCACGCCCCATTTCAATTTATAATCTAAACTAAGAAACAATAAAATTGGTATTGGTTGTTTGTCAACTCCAGTTCAAATATGTATAGAATATATGGTTAGTAGGATGTTGATACATATAGATATAGAATTCAACTAAATTTATTGATCATTACATAGAATTCAATTAAGATATTGTATGAAAGTATGATTTCTTCTATTCTCCTTTAAGTTGAGAATTGGAGGATTTTTTGATTGGGTGGCTTCAAA